ATAATGAAACATGAGTAGGAGTGTAAGAGCCTGTAGTGCCGCAGTCGTCCTCTCATCCCAATCCTAATACGTGGGATGTCTTATCCCTATATTATAATGAACAAATGTTCAACTTGATAACTATACTACTAGAGTATAACAGTATAACTTATAACTCATTATAATAATATAATATGGCTCATAAATAACTTATTATGTAATGGTAATGTATGTTATGTACATGGTTCTTTTTTTATTACAAAAAAGAAAAACCAATAGCTCTATTCCCCACTAAAAAATGAAGATTCAAGTTGGAGTTTTGTGAAAAAGCCCCTTATCGGATTTGAACCGATGACTTACGCCTTACCATGGCGTTACTCTACCGCTGAGTTAAAAGGGCCCATTTTATTCAATTCCTAAATGAGTCGAGTCACTAGCTCCTACGAATCTACTGCATATACCTGTGTATATAATACATGATAAATATATATATATATATATATATATGATAAATATCAAATCAATATCACTGCAATGAATTTTTTCAAGACCGACCTCAATTGCTTTGTTTTTATTCATTGAACCCCGTCAGAACGATATTCACTTCATTGAACCCCGTCAGAACGATATTCACTTGATTGATACACAATTAGACATAGACATAGATCTAAGATATTTTATATTTCATCGAAGCGTGGGATGAAGAGATTCGACTCGTACCCAGAATCCAACTCTTATTTTATAAAAAAAAAAGTTTCTATCGTTTCTGAATTCCCTGGCTTGGTGTGAGATAGGGATAGACATATCTCATCTTAATAATGCGTGAATCAATGAGTGAAACTTGAAGAGTGTAATTTAACCTTTTTTCTGTCGGACCAATCACTCCTAGAATAGATCTTATACTTCATTATTACTTCTGTATTGTATTGTATTATTTTCATTATTATACATTCATTACTTGATAAAAATATATCAATTTAGAATTCAATGTTAGAATATATAACATAATAGAATTGAATAGAAATCTATTTCTAGAATTATTCTATATCTATAATAATGATGATAGATATAGTATATAATACTATAATACTAATATATATGAAATATAGAACGGTTCGTGAATGCAGAATCCTAAAATTCTATGGAATCGCGAAAGGCAGAAAGCTTCTTCGAATCTAGTAGTCACACCATTACATTTCAATTATATTGACTCACATTAGATTGACAATTCCAAAAAACTTTTCATACTATGCTCAGAGTATGATGACGGTCGGGCGGGTATGCCCCCATCGTCTAGTGGTTTAGGACATCTCTCTTTCAAGGAGGCAACGGGGATTCGACTTCCCCTGGGGGTAGGGTACTAGCAAAGGAAGTTGTTTATGTATTATCAATCAGCCTAAAATGGATTCTTCCTGGGTCGATGCCCGAGTGGTTAATGGGGACGGACTGTAAATTCGTTGGCAATATGTCTACGCTGGTTCAAATCCGGCTCGGCCCAATAATTCGCCGATCCATCGTGAGACTCTATAACCAATTTGTCCTCTAGAAACAAACGACTGATACAGAGAAATAAAGAAAAAAGATCCATTTTTCAATGAAAAATAACAGATTCTTTTTTTCTTTACTCCTTTCTTTATTTTATTCCTTTACTCTTTTCCTTCTATTGATTTTTTATTTTAGAGATCTTGATATGACTCTATATTATTCAAAAGATCAGAAAGATCTGAATATGAGATCCGAAAGATCAGAATTTGTGGGAACAAATAAAGCTAAATAGGAATTGAAAAATGGAGTAGCAATAGATTTGCCACGATTTGACAGACAATAGAATAGGATTACTCATAATCCATGCCGCTCTCACTAAAGTACTAAAAGTACTAAAGGAAAGTCCCGATATGTGTGGATATGGAACTCGTTTCTCTGTTATAACATAACGCGAGAATTCTAGACAATTCTAAATAGAAATAAAAAAGGTATGAATGAAATCATAAGAATAGGTATGCTGTATACCCGAATTTCCTTTCCATTTCCCTGGGATTGTAGTTCAATCGGTCAGAGCACCGCCCTGTCAAGGCGGAAGCTGCGGGTTCGAGCCCCGTCAGTCCCGACCTAGGATTGGATGGATCTTTCAATTCATCTTTCTATTTTCTGTGAAGAGGAGGAGAGCGGAATCTAATTATCCGCAGGGAATCCTTATTTCTTTCCTTTATTGTTTCGCATTTAGTATCGAACAAATAAAAAATACGGGAATTCGAATTACTTCTACTTCAATTCAAGCGGTACTGATTGATGGGGGAGAGACATATGTGGATTGTTACAATTGTTGGTAGCACCATATTCAGGATTCCAAGGGATATCGTACTTGTCTGACTTTTTTCCTTCAGATCTACAGAAGGTAATAGCATACTCATATGCTTCCCTGGAGCACATACACAAAATTGGTATTCTTTTTTTGTTATTGTACGATACGGTACAAAAAAACTTAACATCATTATCTTGATAAAATACTTTTAAGATTCAAACCACTTCCCTTTTAGCTCCGATTTTTTATGACTTCAACGTATTTATTATTAATTGAAAACAATGGATCTATCCCATTTGCACACTGAAATTTTTATATATGTCCCAGTCCCGAAAGAGGATATTAAAAAAAAATCAAACAAATATCCATCTCTCTTAGTGAGGAAATGAATAATCCTTGTTTCTTCCTAAGCTAAGGTCCTATTGAAGAAAGACCAAACTAAACTCCAAAATAGTGAATTTTTCGAAATATTAGATCTTTTTGATCGAGACTCGTCTTTCTCACACCTCTTTGTCTTCCAAGGAAATTAGATCTAAAAAAACTTAGTTTAGAAGTAAATCCCTCTTTTTTCCATTTCACTTCTACTATTTTTTTTTAGGGGTTGGTGACCAATAAAAGTGGAAGATGGGTCCCTCATCAATCGGCTGATTATATAAGGAAGACCACAAGTTATAGAAAGGAAAGAATGGAAAAGAATGAGAAATTCAACGGGATTCTTGAGTGGATCAGGAATTCCATTTTGTATTCCGTATGGATAAAAGATCTTCCTATGTTATACTATTCCATTCTCGACGATGAATCAGTTTGATGGCCTAGGTATTGTTATTCATAATATAGATCCATTCAATATCATCAGGATGCAATTCATCCCATTGAAATTACAGGAGAAATTTTTATCACCTCTATGGGATTAGATCCCGAGTTATTGTGAAGCAAAAAACGATAAGATTATGGAAGTAAATATTCTAGCATTTATTGCTACTGCGCTGTTCATTCTAGTTCCTACTGCTTTTTTACTTATCATTTACGTAAAAACAGTCAGTCAAAATGATTAATTGAAATCTCTTTCTTAGTTCTTCAATTATGGATAAGAACTAAGAAAGAGATTCCAATTTCACGTCTTAAATGAAATGAGCGGACTAGAATCAGCATTCTATGCGATGCGATAGTCTCGTATGGTAGAAAGAAATATATGACCCCTTATCCCATACTATTTATTGTTGTATTAAAGCTGGACTCTATTGTATAAACATATAGACTTAATTGAATATGTTTATGTTAATCCTTATTAACATACAATATTTCATATCCGCACATAAAAACGACATATGTATAATGTACATCTAAACAGCACTCCAATTCTAATTCTTTGTTACATCCATTTGATTTGTAGTGACTGTAATGATTACGATCAGTACAAAATAATCCAATGTAAACTTTTCTTTTTATGTTTTACTGTTTTACGGTTTACTGGGTTTCTTAGTATTTCCAATATGGATCCTGGGCCGAAATCCGTCAATAAAATCAATGGAAGAAGCTCATAGTATGGGCAGGCATATAGAATATATAAGAAAAAATGCATTCAATTTCTATTTAATATTCTAGAATTCAATAAATACATATATAAAAAGAATAAATGAAATAGAAATAAAAAAAAGATACTTTTTTTTTTTTACTTTTAGCATTCAGAAGGAGTAGTTGATCGATCCGTTGTCAGATGAACTAAGTAAGATAAGGAGTTCTATGATAAATTCTTCGGATTTGGAAAAGGAAAAAGAGTAGTGGATCCTGCCTATTTCTAACGCTTGAACTATGATCCGAAGTGAGTCAATAAAGCATAAAGACGATTTCTAGGGGTCTAAAACTAAAAATAAAATGAAGGGTAAGTGTGGAATATAATATGTAAATCGCCCAACACAAGATCTTATGAGGATCTCATTATGTGTCGTACTACTTTGGACAACGACTATAAGTTGTCTTCGCTAGAAAATACGTAACCACGCAATAATAGAGCAACTTAATCTCTGAACAGTACGGAGGGACACAAAACAAATCAAAGAAAAAAGGGGGTTCGGGTGCTCTTAATTGTAATGTCCATATAGAATTCTAGTAACAGCTAGTTCATTAAAATACACTATTTAGGTTAGGAAGAATGAGGTTGGAAAAAATTGCATATCCTGTGTACCCTTTTGACTCTAAAAAAAAATAGGAACATGGGAACCATAAAAATATTTGTTTGTTTAATTCAAAGGTTAGTAGTCCTATATTACACTTCTATTACTTTACTGTATTCCAGTGGAATTTTGAAATGGATCTACTTTTTTTTACGATTTGCAGAACGGAAACAATTGATACAGTTTTGTTACTCAATTTCAATTAGTAGTGGCTTTGTAGTGTCTTTAAAGTCCGCTTCGCCCCCATACTACGAGTGAAAGGGAAAATGTAAAAACTACCATTAAAGCAGCCCAAGCAAGACTTACTATATCCATGTGAATTATGTCCCCTATCTCTATGAATATGAAGAATTTATTCCATTATTGATTACTAATCATAGTGGAATTAATGGTGCAGAGTCAAAAAGGAATTATGCCCAAAGGTTATTGATGAACCAACCCCCAAAATCCGCCTATAAAAACTTCCTATATCGGGTAGAATCGGAAAGCATTAAGCAAGATACAAGATATGCAGTTATTACCTTGGAATTCTCGAGTGAATGTTATTAATGGAACATGTAGGAATAGTAAGACCCCCCCTTTTTTCTGTTGTTACCCCTCATAAGCAAAGTAAAGGCCTAACAATATATAATAATATATAATAAAGATGGATCATCACCCATCACATATCTCCCGTTTGATCTAATCCTTACCGGCTCCTGATTGTTTCACAGAAACAGTCGGGAGACAGACTATTCCATTTCCATTCTTTATTTACAATTTACATTCTTTCTTGAGTTACTGATGAGTTACTGAAAAGAAAGAAGTTTTTTTTTTACTTTTTTTATTTTTATTCTATTTCTATAAACTAAAAATAGGATTCTATTTCTATAAAATAAAATAGAAAAGCCAATAATTCATGTTTATGCAATCCAATATTGATTGAACAATCAAATAGTGATTGAATGTCTGAGCAGTCAGAGACTCTCATGAGTCTGTATACTGTATACAGAGTATCTTTCGCGCTTTCCACAACTACTCATTTTATTCCCCATTCGACTATTCTAATCTAACTTAAGAACCAGTCAGTAGACACTAGTACTGGAGGAAATAAAGAGAAAGTAGTAATAGTTCTCCACTTCCGTTGGGCACGAATTTTGGAATTTATATCAGCAGAAAGAATCAGGGATTTTTCTTTTTTTGTTGATCAGGCGACACCCGGATTTGAACTGGGGAAAAAGGATTTGCAGTCCCCCGCCTTACCACTCGGCCATGCCGCCAAAACTATACAAAATATTAGACTAAATTTAAAAATAACTAAAAAAATCCCTCCTCCTTTGCTTTTGCTTTGCCTTTGATTGGAGTCGGTTGATTTCTTTCGATTAATTGTATAGTATCTCAAATCTCAAAACACACAAAGCCCTAAAAACAAAACTTGTTGCTTTTTTTCTATTGAAAATTGAAAGAAATCTTTGGATTTTCGGTCACAGAATAAAAAATTCGGGGCAAGTTGAACCATTAACTATTCGCTGTTAATTCATGAAAGGTTCTTGGATCTCAAATTGCGTTTCCTTACCCTTACTGTCCTGTCATAAGAAAATGACATTGATACACAACCAATCAGTATCTATTCTTTTCACTAATCAATCTTTTTTTTTTTCAATTTCAATTATTCAATTATAACAACATATTTGTGTATATGTAAACCCCAGAACTGAAATTGTTACACGGATATACCTAATCTGGCATTTTATACTTAGAGATATATATATACCCGTAGGGAATTCAGGGAATTATCGTGCTCCCATTTTTTTTTTGAATCTATTGAATATCAAATAGAAATTATGATATAGCATGGCCATGGCCCGCGTTGCGCCAAGTAGAACTGACTGGGATAGGCGATACACAGATAGATAGATAAGATAGCTCTATCTGCGTGTGCTTAATTTTTATTAATAAATACAATCCCCCTTTCGCACTTCAATCATATTCCACGAATTAGACTAACAAATGGATAAGAATGTTTCTCTTCGCTGCGAATCATTTTTGAACAATGGAATCCACAAATCCGCAAAAAAAAGAAAAAAGGTTCAGTGTGAAAAAAGTAAAAAGAAAAAACGAAAAGTAAACTCTATACTGTTTCCTGATTATTCTGTCTTTTCTATCTTTATCTCATTCATAACGAGCAGGGCAAATCCGGAATACATTTACTTTTCTGGTACCCAATTGGATCGTAATATCATAATAATAGGTAGAAATTAGATTAGGTTTGATATTCTATTCCATACAACACTCCATAAGTCTAATTAACAGAATTTTGTTTCCCGAAATATTTTCTCACTTCATTTCTATTTGTATCTGATGCAAATTCGAATTTGAATAGTGAGTAGAAAATTCTCTGTATTCCTTCGCGCATATGTATTTCATACATTCCATCATATCATATATAGAGTTAGATAAATTTTCATGTGATTCAGTAAACAGAATATACATTCCATCATTGCTAAAACGACCCGTATGTTTCGATGAAGAATGAGCCAATGAATGGGATTTTTTCGATAAATGGGAAACTAAAGATGCTCGGGGATGGAAATGGGGGAATTTTTACAATACCTGGGTTTAGTCAGATACAATTTGAGGGATTCTGTGGGTTCGTTGATCGGGGCTTGATGGAAGAACTTTCTAAGTTTCCAAAAATTGAAGATACAGATCAAGAAATGGAATTTCAATTATTTGTGGAAACATATAAATTGGTAGAACCTTTGATAAAAGAACGAGATGCTGTGTATGAATCACTGACATATTCTTCCGAATTATATGTACCCGCGGGATTAATTTGGAGAACCGGTAGGGATATACAACAACAAACCATATTTATTGGAAACATTCCTCTAATGAATTCCCTCGGAACCTTTATAGTAAATGGAATATACAGAATTGTGATCAATCAAATATTGCAAAGCCCCGGTATTTATTACCGTTCCGAATTGGACCATAACGGAATTTCGGTTTATGCCGGTACCATAATATCAGATTGGGGAGGAAGATCAGAATTAGAGATTGATA